ACAAGATGAAAGATCTTATCGAAAACTTACAGCAGCTTGCCAAACAAAGGCTAAGAGAAAAAAGAGTACAGGTATGACTGGCATAAAATCTACGATTGGACTCAAAAAGGCGTAGGCCTCAGGTAATTTGGCTAATAAAAAACTACTCAAATAAAGGGCAGAATTAAGACAGCTCAAACTAAAGATATTAAGCATAACACAAATTTTGTTTTTTAGATAATTGCATTTTGATTGAGTTATTGATAGAAGTTAAAAATGAAAAAAAAAAATAAAAAAAAAAAGATAGACCCAAAATCCTTCTTTTTTTTTTCCGAACTTACTTACTCAACCAAAAAACCTTCCATTCTCAAAGGAGAATAGAATAAATTCTACTTTCATGCAATATTTTAATGGAATTATATGCAATGATCAATAAATTAAGTTGAATTCGATATCTTCGTGTGTCAAAATACTAATAACAGAATCTAATTGCTTCTTTAGAAATTTTGGCTGGAATTGACGAACAATTGATAACAATATTAGTGTTTATTAGTGTCGAATAGAAATCAAAATGGGGCGTGGCCAAGTGGTAAGGCATCGGGTTTTGGTCCCGCTATTCGGAGGTTCGAATCCTTCCGTCCCAGAGTATATGTAAATATAGTAAATTTTAGTAAATATTCAAAATTATAGTAAATATAGTAAATTATAGTAAATAAAAAATATAGTAAATAATTTGGATTTTTTCTAAAGTGTAATAGTGGCTAGAATTTTATTCTTTTGGCTAATGGATCTAACCAAAATAAAGCTTATCCTTTTTTAAAATTTCACAAATTAAGTAAAAAGGATGATAAGTGTTCAAATGACACGTAGATACAACTGAATCTGTTGGAGATTTAGGTAAGATGGGGTTATAAATTACATATTAAATACATGAATTTGAATTAAAAAAAAGAGCCTTTTTCATATATCCATTTTCTTATATATTTCTTTATATAGAATATAGATTGTATTTTTCCAATCTATTTTATTTATTTAAATTAAATAAATCGAATTTCTAAATTGAAATCAGAATTCTAAATTTATTCTAGAATTATATCTAAAATAGAAATGATATAAATATCTAAATTCTTTAATATTTTATTAGAATTAATATTATTTTATTATAATTAATATTAAATAAAATAAATTTAAATAAAATAAATAAAAAAATTTCATTTTATTTTAAAAATAAAGAAAATTAATTAAAATAACTAATAATAACTTAAGATAGATTCAATATCTATGTACTGACTGTCCTGACTGAACCAATGACTATTCATGATTCCATAATTGAATCAACCGTATAGCGGTTACAAATTCGAGGAATGTTATGGTAAAACTTCGTTTGAAACGATGTGGTAAAAAGCAACGTGCGACTTGAAGGACATGATCCGTTGTGGATTTTTATATCCATCATTCTCTAATAAAGGATGCTCTTGACTCGACATCCTTTGTTCCACTCGAACCCTGCGTTTTTTTTTGTTGGGGTGTAATGGAATGGAATATAGTACATGATGGAGCTCGAGTGGAAAGTATTGATTCATTTATCAAGGGAGAAGGGTCTATGGTTAGTGTCAATCAATAAGTTAGAACAACTTTGTAAATATATCTTTGACAGAGAAATCGAAAGGATCCAAATCAATCAAGTTTTAAATTGATAAAAAACCTCTTCGATAAAAAAATTATATATATCGTGCGGGAATCCGCCGTTCGTATGATTCTATTCTTTGATAGAAAATTGATATAAAGAAATAACAAAAAAGGTATGTTGCTGCCATTTTTGTTTTTGAAAGGATTAAAAATCAACGAAGTAATGTCTAAACCCAATGATTCAAAACAAAGATAAAAAATTCCGGAACAAGGAAACGCCCTTTGTATTTTAATTGTTACAACAATCGGATTTGAATCAGAATGCAGAATTCAAATCGATTCTAAATGAGACATATTAAAGGGTATTCGAGACTGCTCAATAAATGAAATGAAATGCAAAAGGATTTTCTTTTGGGCTATTTAAGAGTTATTCAACTTGAGTTATGAGTATACAAATGATTTTCTTTTTTTAGTAAAGAAAGACTTAATTCTTATTCGATAAAAAAATTATATATGTCTAATTCATATGTCTAATTCATTTGATGATTTTAGGGACTTTTTTTATTTGTCGTTATAATTTCTATATACATAATTTTAGAATAGAATCATTTTTCTCGAGCCGTACGAGGAGAAAACTTCCTATACGTTTCTAGGGGGGGTTGTTGATCTAATCTATCCCAATGAGCCGTCTATCGAATCGTTGCAATTGATGTTCGGTCCCGAAGAGAGGGAAGAGATCTGCGAAAAGTGGGTTTTTATGATCCAATAAAGAATCAAACTTATTTAAATGTTCCTGCTATTCTATATTTTCTTGAAAAAGGAGCTCAACCCACAGAAACTGTTTATGATATTTTAAGGAGGGCGGGAGTTTTGGAAGAATTTCAACTTAATC